TTTAATCTACTATATCGAATCGAAATCGAATTGAATGAGATTTCTCATAGATCTATCCTTATACTTTTTTCGCGGGTTAACCAAAAGAGATTAATTCCATGAGCATGAGTTTCAAACTTGACTTTTGATTAAATTAATAATCAGCTTTCATTTTATCTTTTCTCCCACCGTCAGAAGAATAACGTATAAGCATTTCCACTATCGTTAGAATTTTCTGAAAGGTATCTATCTCGCTTTCATATAAAAATTTATATAGAATCGTTGAAAAAGTCTTTTCTTCCTAAGAAGGAAAAGACTTACTGTCTTTGGGATCTGATGCTACACCGCTGCTCAATACCTTAGGGGATCAACTTTATTACATAAGTTGATTCCTTACTTTTATCTCATATCATGACATAAATAAGCAGTTCTTATTGGATCGGCATCGGCCCAAAACCTCGCGAATTGGTCTTTACGGTGCTTCCTCTATCAATTAGATCCTTTATCCATAGAATAAACTATCTAGGCTTCAACTTCTATGAAGTTTCTTTCTTTGCTACGGCTGATAAAAATCGTTTTTTGCACGATGCGTATGTAGAAAGCCTATTTTTTTCTAGTATTTAGTAGTGTATTTGCTCTTTCTTCCCCTCCCCCTTTTTTTTCTTTTCCTTTTTTTCTTTCTATAGTAGAGATAGTCGCACGTAATGACAGATCACAGCCATATTATTAAAAGCTTGTGGTAAGAACGGGTTTCGTTCTAGTGCCCGAAAATAATATTCTAAAGCTTTTGTATGTTCTCCGTTACTTGTGTGGATAAGGCCTATGTTATAGAGTATATAGCTTCGATCATAGGGATCAATTTCTAGTCGCATAGCTTCATAATAATTCTGTAAAGCTTCCGCATAATTGCCTTCAGATTGAGCTGACATCCGTTACGGTCGTCATTCGATTCAAAGAATTCTCCGTTCCAGAACCGTACATGAGATTTTCATCTCATACGGCTCCTCCCTTATGTGCATAATGAGAATCTTTCAATCTTTTTTGATTCCATGTAGTATTCTCATTATGAACTGAGTGGGGCTAATGTTTTTACAAGAAATCTCTAGCCAACCTTCCTGCAAAAGATCTTTTCTTAACATCACGTGTGTTGGTACTGGTACTAGATAAAACTGTAAACTTCAACAATTTCTTTGTTCTCAACGCCCCTTAATTTCCAGGAATTAATCACTTCAACAGTCTTCGATGGTTCTAAGGGTATCCAAAGGACGAACGAGATGGATGTTTGTTATCCCAACCATTCTTCTTAGTCCCGATCCCGATAAGGAAAAGGGGCAATTTCTAACAAAGTTTTCGTGTTGTTGATTCCTAGGCGTAGCGCCTTTTCCCCTATGCCCGCCTATTGGTACTAGTGTAGTAGGGTTGACCTGCAATACAGAACCCATAGGTGTAACCTTTCGCTCAATACTAGAATCGACAATTGAAGCATCTGAGGCTGCATTAATCGGGGATACACGACAGAAGGAATTGTTTTATCTCTAAACTTCACCTTCAACAAGCGTAGATTTTTTCAATAATCTTTTTTTGTTCTTTTCTATCCCGAATCGTCTTTCTTTCTCCTAAGACCGAAAGCGGTAAATAAAAAGATAATCAAATCACACCATCTCTGTAATAGGTAAATGCCTCTTTTTCTCCTGAAGTGGTCGGAATTATTCGTAATAAGATATTGGCTACAATCGAAAAGGTCTTATCAATAAAATTTCCATTTATCCGCGATCTAGGCATAGGGAAAAATCCATTCTATAATTCTTTTCATTACCTCTCGTGAGAAAATTATCCCACAAACAAAGGAATTGTACAGTACAAAATAACATAAAAGCAGACTCATTAAAAAACAGATATGACCTTCTACTTCAAATTTTTCTTTTTGGCAGGAGTCGATAAAAAATAAGAAATATTTGAATCCGATTTGATTTCATTCAAATGGAGTAGTATAAGAATGAAAGGAACTATTCCGATTTGATCGAAGTTGAAGAATCAAAGAATTTCTCCTGCAGATTAGGATAAGGATAATTCGAGAAGTTTTTCTTAAATTATGATCCAAAGAAGAAAAAGCATGGAATAATCGTTCTATGATGAAAATAGAATAACCCTCCCTTTTGTGAGTTGTGCATAGCGGGTATACGCTTATACACTATACGATCAAATCGAAAAATCCCTGGGATGCTTTATAAATTTGTAATAGATTTACAGGTTAAGGGGTTGAGTGATCTAAAACTGGAAAGGAATTTTAGAATTCTTATGGATATCGAATTCGAATTTAAAGATAATTATGATCGAAAGATATCCATTAACCATAGTCTAAAAAAAAATAGACCGATCGGTTGATTCGTTCCAATTCATTGATTGAATCTGGTAGAAATATCAGAAAAAAATCGGAGCGCCGCCTTGGCAAACAAGATATATATCTTATTTGTTTTTAACAGTTTTTCACAAACACAAAAAAAATTCTCTTTTTCTCCCA